CAGTACTCATACTGGAAATTACGATCAAGGATTACTCTATCAATCACCATCTACTTCAGAGATACCTTTTGGATTTGAAAAAGATTTCAAATCCAAAAGGTCAGTATCTTCCTACGAATTAGTGAATCAGGCAGGGTTCATTTGTACAGAATAAGAAACAGCGGGTCAATCATTAACAATTTCATTGTCAATATGAAATATTCATACAAATAAAAATGTGGGAGAAATGAAGAAGATGCAGGTTCATTTATCTGATTGGCTAGTCAAGCATGAGCTAATTCATAGATCTTTAGGTTTTGATTGCCGAGGAATAGAGACTTTACAAATAAAAACCGAGGATTGGGATTCCATTGCTGTCATTTCATATGTATATGGTTACAATTATTTACGCTCCCAGTGTGCCTATGATGTAGCACCAGGCGGATTTTTAGCTAGTGTGTATCACCTTACGAAAATACGGTATGGTATAGATAAACCAGAAGAGGTATGCATAAAAATATTTGCTCCCAGGAGTAATCCTCAAACCCCGTCAGTTTTCTGGATTTGGAGAAGTGCTGATTTTCAGGAACGGGAATCTTATGATATGTTGGGAATTTCTTATGAGAATCATCCTCGCCTTAAACGTATCTTGATGCCTGAAAGTTGGATAGGCTGGCCCTTACGTAAAGACTATATTACGCCCAATTTCTATGAAATTCAAGATGCTCATTGAGATTGATAAAAAACCCCTTTTTTATCAATCAATGAGCATCTTGGCATTCCCCTTCTAGATGAAACAGAGTAACTGGACTTTCATTCGTATTGTGGAGGGGCTAAAATAAAAAAAGAAAAAGAGGCTCTCATTGCTATTCCCCAATCGGGAAGATATCATATAATATACATTTCGTATGAGCACAATAGGATGATTCTGCACCATGAACTTTGTACCTCGCACATCACTTAGTGAGGACCTCAGAAAGTAACTTGAGCAAGAGTGACAAAAAAATATGAAATTTGAAAGAAAAGACAGAAGAGACGAAATGAAGAAATGCAAAATGAGAAGAATCGGAGTTTATTTGTACTATGTCTTAAATACATCCTTTCTATTCCTATCCTTCCAATCTTTGATTGAATCCTTTTAGCTAATTTTTTTTTAGCTATTAGATTTGAGATATATACGAAATTTTCACATACTTTTGGAATAAGAAAAGTATGAACAGAGAGGAAAAAAATGAAAAAGAAAGTAAAGAATATCTCGTCTCAATGAATTAATTTCATTTGTATGAGGTATGAATATCTATCCGATACATTATTCACATGTCAGGAACCAGATTTGAACTGGTGACACGAGGATTTTCAGTCCTCTGCTCTACCAACTGAGCTATCCCGACCATTTCCCGTGCATCATCCTAGCAGAGTACTTATATCTATGTCAATGAAAAGAATTAAAAAATAAAATCTTAACAAATTGGACCCAGCCCCTGAATTTATTAGATCTTCAAAAAGAAGACATTCTTTGTAAATGTCAGGAAAAAGATATGGACTATGAATGATTCAATAACGGAAATTCCTTGAACATATATATATATATGTTCATATCGTACTATACAAAACAAATGAGATTGGATTGGAAGAAGATACGAGGATTTTGATTCGGATCCATTTGTGAAAGAACAGAGTGAATGAAATGAGAAAGATATTTCATTTTTTTTTTAACTGAACCACTGATGAAAAAAAAAGAAAGAGTATGAGGATAAATAAAGAGTGAGGAAGTAAAATGGGCTTTTTATTGGGGATAGAGGGACTTGAACCCTCACGATTTAAAAATTCGACGGATTTTCCTCTTACTATAAATTTCATTGTTGTCAGTATTGACATGTAAAATGGGACTCTCTCTTTATTCTCGTCCAATTAATCTTCAAAAGATCTATCAAACTCCGGAATGAATCATTTGATCACTGAATATTTGAATTCGATTCTTTTTTCAACTTCAATTGGAATTGATTCACAATAACTCTTCAATTTTTCATAGATTTTTTGATTATAATATAATTAATAATTAATATAATAGAAATAGAAGATTCTAATAGAAATCTAAGATTTCTATTTTCATATATAGAGCTATATATAGAGCTATGTCAGTATGTATACGTACGTATTAGGTATATAAGGTTATCCTTTCTGTCATTTCAATAGAAGGATTTTAGCTACTAACGTAACGTAGTCAATTTCATTCGTTAGAACAGCTTCCATTGAGTCTCTGCACCTATCCCTTTTATTCTCATTTTCCATCTTTTCTCTCAAAACAAAGATTTGGCTCAGGATTGCCCATTTTTAGTTCCAGGGTTTCTCTGAATTTGGAAGTTACCACTTGGCAGGTTTCCATACCAAGGCTCAATCCAATCAAGTCCGTAGCGTCTACCAATTTCGCCATATCCCCCTTTCTTTTGAGACAAGGGTAATTTCATCCACCTCTTTCATTTATCTTGGGACTATTGAATTCATTAGGTAATGATTCCTATATCGAAAAAGTGTATGCTGCTATTTTCTTTTTTTTCCACCCCCTATTCTATATTCTATCATTTCATCTCTATTGGATGAACCCTATTTGTTTCAATACGAAATTGATTCTATCATTGATGTATCCGCAATTCAATATGGATAGATATATCCCACATATATATGTGCCTTTCCTCCTCCTTAATTTTTACAGTGCAGTTTGGAATAGTGGAACGGTCGATATTCATTCTTTTTTTTTTCATTTCAAATCCTAATTTCATTGATATATTGATATTTTATATTCACATATATATGAATATGGAATTTAATTTCTATTTCTATTTAGATATCTAAATTATCTAGATCTAAATAGTTTTCTTTTCTATTTTCTAAATAGAAATAGAATCTAAAATATATAACTAATAAATATAAGAAATTTAAATAATCAATAAATTAAAAAAAGAAGAAGAATCGCTAGGTAATAGCTAAGATCCGAGAGTTTCCTGTATTCCTATACACTATTGCTCTTATATCCGCCCGCTTAGCTCAGAGGTTAGAGCATCGCATTTGTAATGCGATGGTCATCGGTTCGATTCCGATAGCCGGCTCTTTTTCTTTATCAATTTTTTTCTTTCCATGATTGAAAATATCTACTCTCGCTTTCTCTAAATGTCGGGTCACCGATCTATTATGTCATGGTAACTTGCAGCTATAGCTATGAATAAAAAAGTTGACTAGAACAATTAGATCTCTACAGAAGAAATTGGAAAATGTAACCTTCGCTTTAATTTCCTATATATACAAAAAATCCGAATATTGATAAAATTTCTTTTCTTCTGTTTTGTAGGACTTTAGTAAATTGAGTTTTGCTTTGCTGATCCTTTAGTTCAGTCTGAATTTATATTTTTTTGTCAAATAAAAGTGAATCAAAAAGGAGCCTTTATATGTCTCGTTACCGAGGACCTCGTTTCAAAAAAATACGCCGGCTGGGGGCTTTACCGGGACTAACTAGTAAAAGACCCAGATCCAGAAGTGATCTTCAAACCCAATTGCGCTCTGGAAAAAGATCACAATATCGTATTCGTTTAGAAGAGAAACAGAAATTGCGTTTTCATTATGGTCTGACAGAGCGACAATTACTTAAATATGTGCATATTGCTGGAAAAGCCAAAGGGTCAACAGGCCAGGTTTTACTACAACTACTTGAGATGCGTTTGGATAACATCCTTTTTCGATTAGGTATGGCTTCGACCATTCCTGGAGCCAGACAATTAGTTAACCATAGACACATTTTAGTTAATGGTCGTATAGTGGATATACCAAGTTATCGTTGCAAACCCCGAGATATTATTACTACGAAGGATAAAGAAAGATCGAAAGCTCTGATTCAAAATTATCTTGTTTCATCCCCCCACGGGGAATTGCCAAACCATTTGACTATTGACTCCTTACAATATAAAGGATTTGTCAATCAAATAATAGATAGTAAATGGATCGGTCTTAAAATAAATGAGTTGTTGGTCGTAGAATATTATTCCCGTCAGACTTGATTCTAATGAAAATAAAAAAGCAAGGTTCATACCAATTTTGACTCCTTTCGCTGAAGTAAATAGAGCACCTCGTGCCCTGTCTCATTCATGTATCAAAAAAGGATCGGCAATAGGATTCTTTTTCTTTTTTTCAATATCAATACGATATCTCTATTTGTATTTTACCTATCACAGGGATTAATTAGGGATAGATAATGTCTATTAAATAAGAGTCTTATCATTAGAATAATGATATCAATTCTTATTTTATTTGATACATTGTAGTCGGTAATGTTGATGAATGAAAAGAAACGGAGAGAGAGGGATTCGAACCCTCGGTAAACAAAAGTCTACATAGCAGTTCCAACGCTACGCCTTGAACCGCTCGGCCATCTCTCCTACAGAATGTTATTCTTGACCAAAACCCGAATGAATAGCGAGTCCTTCATCTTAATTGTAGTACATGTATGACCGCCCGATGGTTCCATAAGAAGAAATTTCTTTTCCAATTTCCTATTTATCAACAACAACTTCTTTCATCAGCTAACCCATGGAATTCATGAATCGTCCGACGAATCTTTCTATTTCAATTTGATTTTATCATGGAATGATTATTCCATTCTTTTCCTTTTTGGATCATAACCAAATCAAAACTTCTCGAGTTATCAAAATCCATAGTAAACTTGGTTATTCAACTTAGATGAAATAGTAATAGTCATTGGTATACTACGAAATTGGAATGAAATCTAATCTGATTCAACTATTTCATTTCATCTTTGTCCAAAAGGGGGACACCGCATTTTTTCCAATTAGTCTGTTTTTATGTTATTTTGTACTGTACAATTCCTTTTTTTGTGGGATCGTTTTCCCCGAAGGGGGATGAGAAGAATTATAGAATGAATTGCTAATTATGCCTAGATCTCGAATAAATGGAAATTTTATTGATAAGACCTCTTCAATTGTAGCCAATATTTTATTACGAATAATTCCGAC